TATTATTTCAAAGCAAAAACGAAAATGATTTAATCTAAAAATAGATCGAATATCATATTTTTTAATATTAAATGCTATACTATAGAATTGTGCTATATAATTATGATGTGAGAAAAATACATAAAATTATATATCGATAGATTAATCATTATATTCTATGGTCTATGGTAAGTATGAGTATTTAATATTTCCTTTCAATTCTTTATTATATTTTTTCTATAGTCATATTCATTATGACTAGCTAATAGGAATCGCTAAGAATGCAAATATGAGTATATTAATAGCTAAGATGAAAATAATTTATTGAATCCCTCTATGCAGGTAGAATTTATCTTATGTGAGCCTGCTTAGCTCAGAGGTTAGAGCATCGCATTTGTAATGCGATGGTCATCGGTTCGATTCCGATAGCCGGCTTTTCTCTATTTATTTTCTTCTAGTTTTTACATGATTGAGAATGCCCTTTTGAAATCCGAAATCAAAGAATATTGTGAAAAATATATTTTTTTATCTTATAGGAACTTCCAACTATGCCATGAAAAGAATCCCTTTTATCTATTTTTTATCTATATAGAATCTTTATATAGAATAGAAAGGTCTGTATATTTATATTTATTCATCTAATTATTCTTTAGAGTACAAGTACACTACTTCCGTAAACTTCGCTTCATTTATCATTTAGTTCAGTTTTAGTTTAGGTTTATTCTGTAAAATGAAATTTCATCAATAAGAATTCAATATAAATAAGAATAAGGAGTCTTTATGTCGCGTTACCGGGGACCTCGTTTCAAAAAAATACGCCGCCTGGGAGCTTTACCGGGACTAACTAATAAAAGGCCTAGAGCCGGAAGTGATCTTAGAAACCAATCACGTTCCGGTAAAAAATCTCAATACCGTATTCGTCTAGAAGAAAAACAAAAGTTGCGTTTTCATTATGGTCTTACAGAACGACAATTACTTAAATACGTTCGTATCGCCGGTAAAGCCAAGGGGTCAACAGGTCAGGTTTTACTCCAATTACTTGAAATGCGCTTGGATAACATCCTTTTTCGATTGGGTATGGCTCCGACTATTCCTGGAGCCCGTCAATTAGTTAACCATAGACATATTTTAGTCAATGGTCGTATAGTAGATATACCAAGTTATCGCTGCAAACCCCGAGATATTATTACGGCGAGGGATGAACAAAACTCTAGAGCTCTGATTCAAAATTATTTCGATTCATCCTCTCAGGACGAAATGCCAAAACATTTGACTCTTCAACCATTCCAATATAAAGGATTAGTCAATCAAATAATAGATAGTAAATGGGTCGGTTTGAAAATAAATGAATTGCTAGTCGTAGAATATTATTCGCGCCAGACCTAAACCTAACGAAAAGAAAAAAAATCACAAGGGTTCGGACAATTTTGATCCCTTTCGTCGAAGTAAATTAACCTAAGGTTAAGATAAATAAGGGTTTGATCCGGATTTTTCTCCCATTATTTTTCTCCCATTTAGGTATCATAGAACGAGAGGTAGGTTTTCATTCCTTGTCTACTCTTTTCCTTTCAGTATTTTCCGTGCCACAGCAATTAGGAATAAAAAATATATATCAAAGAAAGGTCTAACTGTTGTGTTGGAATATAATTTTATATAGTGCTATTTTACTCTTTTGGTTAGTAAGATCAGTGAATTAGATGAAGGTACGGAAAGAGAGGGATTCGAACCCTCGGTAAACAAAAGCCTACATAGCAGTTCCAATGCTACGCCTTCAACCACTCGGCCATCTCTCCTACATCATGATTATGACCCAAAAACCGAGTGAATAGCAAGCCGGTACTAGTAGATTATTGGATAGGAACGACCAATCCATTCTAAAAAGTAAAAGAAAGGTCTTTCTGTTGAGGTTATGCGGATAAATCTAAAATATGAAAACTGTTAGAAACATTCTATTCATGTTTGCAAAACCAAACCAGCCTTCGCCTCTTTTTCTGTTATTTTATAATGGTACCGGAGGCAATCATTAAATTATAACGAATCCGCTGATTGATGGGTCTATTTTTGCACTTCGGTTAATGGATCTCTTTAGATCACTATTCTATTTAGACTACGATTCCATATCTTAAAAAAATTCTCAAATTCCTTTCCAGTCCCAGTTTTAGAGTTCTCTCTCAACAACAAAACCTACCCTGCAGATCTATTACAAATATTCAGAAAAATTATATATATAGTTGATTGTATAGTGTATACCTCCTATGCATACAAAATAAAACAGGCGGTTTTTTTCATCATAGAATGGTTATTCGATCCTTTTTTTTCTTTGGATGAGAATCCAATAAAAAAAATTTTCGTTATTCTAATCTGTAACTTCAATGAAATTGAATACTTTCTTTTGTTTTGGTATACTACTCCATTTACATTAGGATGAAATCGAAGCGTACTCCAATATTTATTTCAAGGAACAATTTGAATAAATATAAATACAGGTCCCATATCTTTTTTATTAATTAATATGTTTTTA